TCTAGCATTTGACTCCGTACTACTGAAAGATTTAGTCGTACACTGTAAAAATAGCTCAAAAAGTTAAGAGAATGTTTGGATAATGAGTTTATATGGATCTTTTCCGGTGGAAACCACACATCAAAATGACATTGACAGAAAATGACAAGATAATATTTCCATTTTTTCATCAGAAGAGGGGGATTCTTTGAAGCCAGAATGGATTTGCCTTGATATCTAATATAATGTGTGAAAAAATCCTTGAACAAGGATAGGGGGGCAAAAAAATCATTAGCAATGACTTCCGCCAAATATTCTATTTTTCCATAGAAAAATATTCGCTCAAGAAAGACCCGATAAAATGTTGATCGTAAATGAGAGGATTGCTTACGAAGAAAAAAGAAGACGGATTCGTATTCATATACATAAGAGTTATATAGGAATAATAAAAATCTTGGATTACTTTTCGCAAAAATCGAACTCAATTTCTTTGAAATAATAAACGGGTCCCAATTCCCATACTCGTGAAGAAAGAGTCGTAATAAATGGAAATAGGAGGAGTCTTTTGCCCAGTAACGAATAGTTTGAACCAATTTTTCTAGATGGATGGGATAAGGTATTAGTACATCTAACGTATAATTTAAATGCGACAATTTGCCCTCTAAAAAAGAAAATATTGAATGAATTGATCGTAAATTATAAGATTTTACTATTTTTAACTTTTCTAAAGAAGATACTAATTGTAGGGAAAATGGAATTTCCACAATAACAAAAAAGCCTTCTGATATCATTTTAGAATACAATTTTTTGTTGTATCTAAAAAATCGATTTTGGTTCGAATCATTAAAAGAAAAAATAAAGAGATTCTTTTGATATATTCCTGCAATTAAACGTTTTACAATTAGTAAACTAAATTTATTATCAGAAGCCATATTTTCGAATACAATCGATCTATTGAAACCACGATCATGAACAAGAGTATAAATATACTCCCGAAACATAAGTGGGTATAGAAAGTCGTTTTTTTGAGATCTATCTAGTTCGAAATATCTTTGATATTTCTCTATTTTCATTTTCAATTCGATTTGATTGAAGCAAAGATAGGTGATTTCTTGGGTTATTAAATGATACATAGTGCGATATCATAAAAACAAAATGGTATAATAGATACCTCAGAAATAGGTTAAGTAAAAGCATCAACGGATTCTCTATCCTTTCTTTTTATCCATCTAAATGATTAGAAATCCTTTATTTTTTCAAACCAATCGCTCTTTTGATTTTGGAAAATTTTTGATTATCAATATACTCTTTCTTCTACACATTCAGCCACCCTCCTGGCGTAAAATGGCTAATAGTTAGGACTCATTCAAAAAATTGAAAAGTGGGGTTTTCCGCATCAGGCACTCATCGATTTTTAACATCGAATTCAGAATTTAATTGGAAAATCATTCAAATTAAGAATGAGAGCTCCTTTCTTTTTTGTTCCCCTAGAATTTCGAATTAATTTCTAATTGGAGCCGTGGAGCTCTATCCATTTATTTATTAATATTAACTTTAACTCGACCCACCTTTGATTCATTTTGTTATGTTCTACACAAATAATTCAAACAGGGTTTGGAATCGGTCTGGTAAGAATAAACTATTCTAAGAATTCTTCATTAATATGACATGCTATTTTTTCCACTCATTCCTTTTAGGATCAGTCATGGTCTTACAAACCATACCGATGGTATGGACGAATCCTTTCTTCATACAAATGTGTAAAAGCTGTTAGTCGCACTTAAAAGCCGAGTACTCTACCATTGAGTTAGCAACCCAAATAAAAAAATTAGGTTATGGAGATAGAATCAAAATAAATAAAACGATTGAATGGTACGACACAATCAAAAAATGAAACTAGCAAAAAATGAACACAAAAAAAATGCGAATCAATCTTGAACAAAAGAAAAAAAGGGAGATAAGATAAAGATAATATAAAAAAAGAATAGAAAAAGTTCTCAAAATAAAAATAGAAAATATAGGTAAAGTGAAAATTGATAGAAAATCTCTTATTTCTTACACTATTCATTGCTTAAGACATTGCTTAAGATTTCTTTTTTTTTCTATTTCTTTTTATTAATTTATTGAATAGACATATGGATATAACTAAACTATTCTAACAAAAGCCCTCTTAATTTAATATTCAAAATTCTTTTTAATAAATTTAAAATAAAATTGAAAATTTCAAAATTGTATCACAGAAATTTTGACAACCCCATCATTTTAGTTGTATTTGAATGAAGAAAAAAAGCAAAGCTATGAAATAGGGACAAATGGATCTAGAAATAAGATCCAATTACCCAGATTGGATTATACCTATCCAATACATTGTTGTCAATATGAATGTAAATGTGTTAAGAAAAAAGACAGAATGAATAAAACAAAAGAATTAACTCAAATAAATTAATTTCATTTAAAAAAAGAAAATTGACTATCTATCAATTTATTATAGAATAATAAAGAATCCAAATTAAATATTATAGAATAATAAAGAATCCAAATTAAATATTATAGAATAATAAAAAATCCGAATTAAATGCATAATAAAAAAAACATTATATAGAACACTATATAGAATATAAGTTGAATAGAAAATAATAAAAACTCAGGACTTGGATTAGCACTACATAGAGAAGATCTACATAGATACAAATAAAAAACCGTAAGTAGAAAAAGAGAATTCAGAAAGAATTCGAAAAAATTTCTCCGAATTCTTCGATATTCTCAATATACGAAGACTAAGAAAGCCCAAACAATGAAAAACAACACATTGAAGATAATGTCAAATTTTCCGATTTTTAGGCTAAATTACTTCATTTAGTTACTTGATTTGTTCCATCCACCCGAATCTTAGTCTTAATTTCTATCACTAAGGTTAAAAAAAAATGAAATCATAATCTAATTGACTCTAATTAATTTTATGATTTTTTTGATTTCCTTGACATTCTAATTTTATCTAATTCTATATAGATAACCAGAACTTCAAATCATTTTTATCAAGTTGGAGGAGAAGATAAAACTTAGTATATGTTTCTAATAAAACTTAGTATATGTTTCTAGGAGCCTTTTATCGACCTCTATCCTCCATGAAGGACTTTTTATTGTCATCAGGACAAGGATTTTGCTGGAGCTTTTCTTTATCTTTTATTAAAGACAATCGAAATTAAATTAGTAATTAATGAAATATTCAAAAGAGGGTGTAGGTAATTTCTACGCATATACATATATATCTACACATATATCTTTCTATAAGTATACCATAACCATTTTATCTACTATTTCTGATTTCCCTCTCTACTCTATTCATATTCCAGAAATAGCTTCATATTCCAGAAATAGCTTTTTTTTTTCTAACATGAAATGCCTTATCATACTTTTTTTCTAACGAAAAAAAAATACTTTTTTTGTTCAAATTCTTTTAATCAACGTTTCCACGTTTCCTTAAAAAAATCGAATTAATTACTATTATTTTATTTGAACACACAATCTTTTGTGAATTTGTGAAAAGGGGATGATTGGTTTCGAGAAAAGTTATTAAAAAATAACTAAAGAAGAATTTAACTTATTATACTGTTAAATCCTCAACAAAAGGTTGTTTAAAAAGACAACTAACTTTTATTTGGTATTTGGAAAATCTTTCTCTTTATTTATATTTCTTTTACTTATTTAAATTAAATATAGAATAAATAAATATAGAATCTATAATATTCTATATATAAATATAGAATATAAAAAAGCAATGTGCTTTGGGACGGAAGGATTCGAACCTTCGAATACCGGGACCAAAACCCGTTGCCTTACCACTTGGCGACGCCCCATTTCCATTTCTATTTCGATTTAATACTAATTAAGTCGAATATTAATATTAGTATTAATATTGGTTCTTCGTCAATTACCGGCCAAATATCTCTGAATTGAATTCGCTTGTTGTTTGGATTTTGATATGTGTAAATATCGAATTAAACGAAATTTCTTGATCATAATATATAATTCAATTAAGATATTGTATGAAAATAGGATTTCTTCTATTCTTTTCTTTTTTTAATTGAGAATTGAAGGATTTTTGATTGGGTGGATGAGTTGAAAGTTTTTAGTCTACCTTACTTTAAATATCCATTTTATATCAATGGGATATTAATAACTCAGTCAAAAGTCAAAATACAATTATCTTTAGGAAAAAGATGTTTGTTATGCTTAATATTTTTAGTTTAATTTGTATCTGTCTTAATTCTGCCCTTTATTCAAGCAGTTTGTTGTTTACAAAATTGCCGGAAGCATATGCTTTTTTGAATCCAATAGTAGATGTTATGCCAGTAATCCCTCTGTTCTTTTTTTTATTAGCTTTTGTTTGGCAAGCTGCTGTAAGTTTTCGATAAGATTTTGAATACTGTCCTAGAAGAATTCATGACTTATTCGAGAAAAAATTCTAACAATGATAAGTCTTCTAATTCTAATAAAAATCCTGAATTCAAACATTGCAATTTTTGTATAGATGCGAAAAATCTGGATTACCCCATTTCCTCATTCTGATTGATTTTCCATTCGATCAAAGGAGACCCCATTCATTGGGTTCCCCACAATCTATCTAATTGTAGGTATGAAAGAAGCATGAAAGAAAATTTTTGGGAATGAAAGACTTGATTCTTATTACAAATAAATTTAGAATACAAATAAATTTAGAATTTTTTTTCTATTTCTATATTTCTAGAAATTTCTAGAAACCGCTTCGTTTCTTGGTGTGAAAATGGAATATGTGATATAAAAAAAGGGAATCTAGTTTCTTTTTTTTTTTGCAAACCAAAAAAAGATCTTGGAGATTATCTAATGCTTACTCTTAAATTCTTTGTTTACACAGTAGTAATATTCTTTGTTTCTCTCTTCATCTTCGGATTTTTATCTAATGATCCAGGACGTAATCCTGGACGTGAAGAATAAAATAAAACCAAAATTCCTTGCTTTATTTTTTAATGTTCTTAACATTT